ACAGTTTCGGAATGAGAAAACTGTCATCCCATTTAATCGAATTGGGATGCCCTGGGTCTGACATGTTTCTTGTGAAGAGTAACATGAAGCTCAGAATTATGGGTGTATTTAATACTCCCCAATAAGGGTGGAATTGGTCTATGGTGAATTCAGTAACAAATAAATTAGGAATTTGTAGTTATACCTCGTGAAAAAACGGACTTCTTTTTTTTTTTTTTGAATTAATCATTTCTTTTCTTTTTATTTGAAAAGAAATTCCGTTTTTATTCAAGTAAACAAATATGTCATGGTTGCAGGAGTTTATACATCGCATATAAACTTGAATAGCATCGTGGCATAACCGTCGAGGCAAGTTCGGGACCTAAAAGATCGAATGGAAAGAGACATAGACAAAAAAATCCCTTATGAATTCCAAGGTACTGGGAATTCCTCATTCGAAGGGAAGTAGACTACTCAAGAATTTCACATTTCATTTAAGTCGTAATTGTGATAATTGAATAAAGAATTCCGAAATTCTAAAAAAAACGCAAAAGAAAAGAAGAATGAATCAATGAAATGTTGCCTGATCTTCATTGGGAACTTGAGTAAGGAGTAGCCCGTTTGGGGTTTTATCAATTTTGAAAGCGCAAAACTTTTTCTTTATCTTTATTTGGTGTAACTACTTGAGCCGGATGAGAGGAAACTCTCACGTCCGATTTTGAAGGGGGGGCGGCGTCCTATCCCAATTTTTCTTTTGCTAGGCCTATAGCGAAAAAACCGACTTTCTTTCGATTACGAGGTTTATTCGAAAATGAAATACAATCTACGAAATACAGTATTCCGCTTTTTTTTACTACCCAAGGGTTCCATACATTTCGAAATCGAGAAATCTCTACAGGAGCCAGTGCTATCCGAGAACAATTAGCTGATCTGGATTTGCAAATTATTATAGATTATTCATCGGTAGAATGGAAAGAATTAGCAGAAAAGAGGTCTACAGAGAATGAATGGGAAGATCGAAAGAATGAATGGGAAGATCGAAAGAAGGAATGGGAAGATCGAAAAATTAGAAGAAGAAAGAATTTTTTGGTTAGACGCGTGGAATTAGCTAAGCATTTTATTCGAACAAATATAGAACCAGAATGGATGGTTTTATGCCTATTACCCGTCCTTCCTCCCGAGTTGAGACCGATCATTCAGATAGATGGAGGTAAACTAATGAGTTCAGATATTAATGAACTCTATAGAAGAGTTATCCAGCGGAACAATATTCTTGCGGGTCTATTAACAATAAGTAAATATACACCAAGAGACTTAGTAATGTCTCAGGAGATATTGGTACAAGAAGCTGTAGATGCACTTCTTGATAATGGAATCCGTGGACAACCAATAAGAGACGGTCATAATAGGGTTTACAAGTCGTTTTCAGATGTAATTCAAGGCAAAGAGGGAAGATTTCGTGAAACTATGCTTGGCAAACGGGTTGATTATTCGGGGCGTTCCGTCATTGTCGTAGGTCCCTCACTTTCATTACATCGATGTGGATTGCCTCGCGAAATAGCAATAGAGCTTTTCCAGCCATTTGTAATTCGTGGTCTAATTAGGCAACATATTGCTTCGCACATAGCAGTTGCTAAGAGTCAAATTCGGGAAAAAGAGCCAATTGTATGGGAAATACTTCAGGAAGTTATGCAGGGGTATCCTGTATTGCTGAATAGAGCGCCTACTCTGCATAGATTAGGCATACAGGCATTCGAGCCCATTTTAGTGGAAGGGCGTGCTATTTGTTTACATCCATTAGTTCGTAAGGGATTCAATGCAGATTTTGATGGGGATCAAATGGCTGTTCATGTACCTTTATCATTAGAGGCTCAAGCGGAGGCTCGTTTACTTATGTTTTCTCATATGAATCTCTTGTCTCCTGCTATTGGAGATCCCATTTGTGTACCAACTCAAGATATGCTTATTGGACTCTATGTATTAACAAGCGGGAATCTCCGGGGTATTTGTGCAAATAGGTATAATCCATCTAATCGCCGAAATTCTAAAAATGAAAGAATTGACAATAATAGGGAGAAATATATGAAAGAACCCTTTTTTTGTAATTCCTATGATGCAATTGTAGCTTATCGCCAGAAAAGAATCAATTTAGATAGTCCTTTATGGCTCCGGTGGCAACTAGATCGGTGCTTTATTGGTTCAAGAGAAATTCCCATCGAGGGTTACTATGAATCTTTAGGTACCTATCATGAGATTTATGGACACTATCTAATAGTAAGAAGTCTAAAAAAAAAAAATATTTGTATATACATCCGAACCACCGTTGGTAATATTTCTTTTTATCGAGAAATCGAAGAAGCTATACAAGGGTTTTGTCAAGTCCACTCAGACGGTACCCAATCTAATCATAGAGATCTCAGCTAAGAAATTCTATAACACCCGTGAGAATTCAGATCCCTTTGGTTTAACTAGGACCATAGTTCCTTAATTTCTATGCGAATCAAGATCGAGAAAAGGAAGTTTTCCAACCATTGACTCAAATCCATTGTCGAACCCTACTCAGTGGAATATGGAGGTAGTTATGACTGAACCGGCCAATCCGGGCTTTCACAATAAAGTGATAGATGGAACTGCCATTAAACGACTTATTAGCAGATTAATAGATCACTTCGGAATGGCGTATACATCACACATCCTGGATCAAATAAAGACTCTGGGTTTCCAACAAGCCACTGCTACATCCATTTCATTAGGAATTGATGATCTTTTAACAGTACCTTCTAAGGGATGGCTAGTCCAAGATGCTGAACAACAAAGTGTTATTTTGGAAGAACACCATCGTTATGGAAATGTACACGCAATAGAAAAATTACGTCAATCCATTGAGATATGGTATGCTACAAGTGAATACTTGCGACAAGAAATGAATCCTAATTTTAGGATGACCGAACCCTTTAATCCAGTCTATATAATGTCTTTTTCGGGCGCTAGAGGAAATGCATCTCAAATACACCAATTAATAGGCATGAGAGGATTAATGTCGGATCCACAAGGACAAATGATTGACTTACCCATTCAAAGCAATTTACGCGAAGGATTGTCTTTAACAGAATATATCATTTCTTGTTATGGAGCCCGAAAAGGAGTTGTAGATACTGCTGTACGAACAGCGGATGCTGGATATCTTACACGCAGACTTGTTGAAGTAGTTCAACACATTGTTGTACGTAGAACAGATTGTGGCACTACCCGAGGGATCCTTGTGAGTCCTCGAAATGGAATGATGCCAGAAAGGATTTTCATTCACACATTAATTGGCCGTGTATTAGCAGACAATATATATACGGGTCCACGATGCATTGCCATTCGAAATCAAGATCTTGGGATTGGACTTATCAATCGATTCATAACCTTTCGAACACAACCAATATCTATTCGAACTCCTTTTACTTGTAGGAGTACATCTTGGATATGTCGATTATGTTACGGCCGGAGTCCTACTCATGGCAACTTGGTGGAATTGGGAGAAGCTGTAGGTATTATTGCGGGTCAATCCATTGGAGAACCGGGTACTCAACTAACATTAAGAACGTTTCATACCGGTGGAGTATTCACAGGGGGTACTGCAGAAAATGTGCGAGCCCCCTCTAATGGAAAAATAAAATTTAATGAGGATTTAGTTCATCCCACACGTACACGTCATGGGTATCCGGCTTTTCTCTGTTCTATAGACTTGTATGTAACTATTGAGAGTGAAGATATTCTACATAACGTGACAATTCCATCAAAAAGCGTTCTTTTAGTTCAAAATGATCAATATGTGGAATCAGAACAAGTGATTGCTGAAATTCGCGCGGGAACATACCCTTTTAATTTTACAGAGAGGGTTCGAAAACATATTTATTCCGATTCAGAAGGAGAAATGCACTGGAGTACCGATGTATACCATACATCTAAATTTAGATATGGTAATGTCCGTCTTTTACCAAAAACAAGTCATTTATGGATATTATCGGGGGGTTCGGGCAGATCCAGTACAGTCCCATTTTCGCTACACAAGGATCAAGATCAAATGAACACACATTCTCTTTCTATCGAAAAGAGATATATTTCGAACCTCTCAGTAAATTCAGAAAATAATGATCAAGTTCAATACAAATTATTTAGTTCAGATCTTTCGAGTAAAAAAAAAAGTGAGATTTCTGATTATTCAGAACTTAATCGAATCAAAAGTACTGGTCATTGTAATCTCATATATCCTGCAATTCTCCACGAGAATTTGGATTTCTTGGCAAAGAGACGCAGAAATCGATTTATCATGTCATTCCAATCGATTCAAGAACAAGAGAAAGAACTAATATCCCCCTCCGATATCTCGATTGAAATACCTATAAATGGTATTTTCTGTAAAAATACGATTTTTTCTTATTTCGACGATCCTCAATACCAACACAGAAACAGTTACGAAATTACTCAGTATGGGTCGCATTCAATCCTCAAAAAAGAGAATGAGGAAGTGTATATTTTACCCAAATCTTCTTCCTTAATGGTACGTAATAATAGTATTATTGGAATAGATACACAAATCGTGTTAAATATAAGAAGTGGGGTAAGCGGATTGGTACGAATAGAGAGAAAAAAAAAAAAAATAGAACTTCAAATTCTTTCTGGAGATCTCCATTTTCCGGGGGAGAGAGATAAGATATCGCGATACAGTGGTATCTTAATACCACCAGGAAGGGTAAAAACAAATTCTAAGGAATCAAAAAAAAAAAAAAAAAATTGGATCTATGTCCAATGGATCACACTTACCAAGAAAAAGTATTTTCTTTTGGTTCAGCCAATAATCCTATATAAACCAAAAAGAGAATACGATAGAAATTTCGAAACACTTTTCCCCCCGGATCTATTGCGGGAAAAGGAAAATCTGAAACTTCAACTTGTCAATTATATTCTTTATGGAAATGGTAAACCAATTGGGGAAATTTATGACACAAGTATTCAATTAGTTCGTACTTGTTTAGTCTTGAATTGGGATGAAGACAAAAAAAGTTCTTCTATCGAAGGGGCTCGTGCTTCTTTTGTTGAAGTAAGTACAAATGGTCTGATTCGTGATTTCCTAAAAATCAACTTAAACTTAGCGGAATCCCGTATTTCCGATATCAACAGAAAACGGAACGATTCATTAGGTTTAGGATCGATCTCCCATATTGGGTTAGATCATGCCAATATTAATTCATTTTTTTCCATTTATTCCAAGGCAAAGATTCAACAATCACTTAAACAAAATGAAGTAACTAGAAGTACGTTGTTGAATAGAAATAGAAATAAAGAATGTCAATCTTTAATAATTTTGTCATCATCTAATTATTTTCAAATGGATCCATTCAACGAGGTAAAATATCAGAATGTCATAAAAGAATTAACTAAAAGAGAGGCTAGAATCCCAATTAGGAATTCGCCGGGTCCTTTAGGAACAGCGCTTGAAATTGCAAATTTTTATTCAGTCTACCGTTATTTACTAACTCATAATCAGATCTCGGTAAATAAATATTTGAAACTTGACAATTTTAAAAAGACTTTTCAAGTACTTAAATATTATTTAATGGAGGAGAACAAGAGCATTTTGAATCCCGATTCGTGCATTAACTGTGTTTTAAATCCATTCAAGTTGAATTGGTATTTTCTCCATCATAATTATCATCATAATTATTGTGAAGAAACATTCACAATAATTAACCTGGGACAGTTTATTTGCGAAAATGTATGTATGGCCAAAAACGCACCACACCTAAAATCGGGTCAAGTTCTAATTGTTCACGTTGAGTCTATAGTACTAAGATCAGCTAAGCCTTATTTGGCCACTCCCGAAGCAACCGTTCATCGTCATTATGGAGAAATCCTTTACGAAGGAGATACTTTATTTTCATTTATGTATGAAAAGTCGAGATCTAGTGATATAACCCAGGGTCTTCCAAAAGTGGAAAAAATGTTCGAAGTACGCTCAATTAATTCAATATCGATAAACCTAGAAAACAGAGTTAAGGGTTGGAACGCGTGTAGAACAATAATTCTTGGAATTCCTTGGGGATCCTTGATTGGTGCTGAGCTAATTCTAGTACAAAGTCGTATCTCTTTGGTTAATAAGATCCAAAAGATTTATCGATCCCAAGGGGTGCAGATCCATAATAGGCATATAGAACTTATTGTACGTCAAATAACATCAAAAGTGTCGGTTTCGGAAGATGGAATGTCTAATGTTTTTTCACCCGGAGAACTAATTGGGTTGTTGCGAGCGGAACGCACGGGGCGGGCTTTGGAAGAAGTGATCTGTTACCGAGCTAAGCTCTTGGGAATCACGAGAGCATCTCTGAATACTCAAAGTTTCATCTCCGAGGCGAGTTTTCAAGAAACTGCTCGTGTTTTATCAAAAGCAGCTCTCCGCGGACGTATCGATTGGCTGAAAGGCCTGAAAGAAAACGTTGTTCTAGGCGGTATGATACCTGTTGGTACCGGATTCAAAGGATTAGTGCACCGCTCAAGGCAACATACGAGCATTCCTTTAAGATTAAAAAAAAAAAAAAAGAATTTATTCGAGGGGGAAATGGGAGATATTTCGTTCCACCACGGAGAGTTATTTGATTCTTGCATTTCAAAAAATGGATATGATACATCAGAACAATAATTTATAGGATTTAATGATTCCTAAGAGTGGATTCATACTTTGAACTTTTAACTATATAACTATAGGTGGTTCTTTTATTTGTTCCATTTACACGCGATTTGGTAATGTGATTTTTAATTTTTATATAGTAATCAGGAAATGAAAAAAAAAAGATAATAAAGAATAGAAAGAAATAAATCGTTTGGGTCATGTATCAACACTCAATCTCCGAGAAAGGAGGAAAAGATAAGGTTCCGTCGGAACAGTTATTTATTTCAGGGTATCCCGTCTTTTTTCATTGAAAAAAAAAGAGAGGAAGTGGAGGGAGAAATGATAAGAAGAGATTGGAATATTAATTTGGAAGAGATGCTGCAAGCAAGAGTTCATCTTGGTCATGCTATTAAAAAATGGAATCCGAAAATGGCACCTTATATCTCTGCAAAGCGTAAAGGTATTCATATTACAAATCTTACTAGAACTGCTCGTTTTTTATCAGAAGCTTGTGATTTAATTTTTGATGCAGCAAGTAGTGGAAAAGAATTCTTAATTGTTGGTACCAAAAAAAGAGCAGCGGACTCGATAGCGCAGGCTGCAATAAGGGCTCGGTGTCATTATGTTAATAAAAAGTGGCGGGGCGGTATTTTAACGAATTGGTCCATTACGGAAATGAAACTGAAAAAGTTCAGGGACTTAAGAATAGCCCAAAAGACAGGGAAAGTCAATCGCCTTCCGAAAAGGGATGTGTCTCGATTAAAGAGACAGTTATCTCACTTGCAAACATCTCTGGGCGGGATCAAATATATGACGGGGTTACCAGATATTGTAATAATCATTGATCAGCAAAAAGAATATACGGCTCTTCAGGAATGTATCACTTTGGGAATTCCGACAATTAGTTTAATTGATACAAATTCTGACCCCGATCTCGCAGATATTTCGATTCCTGCGAATGATGACACTAGGGTTTCAATCCAATTTATTCTTAACAAATTTGTATTTGCAATTTGTGAAGGTCGTTCTAGCTATATGCGAAAGCCCTAATTAATAATAACATATAAGATCAAAAAGTTCTTTTGAAAATTCCATAGACTGATAAATTGATGGAACCCTTTACTATTCCTGAATCGTGCAAAAGAAATAAAAAGAATTGAGGGATATTATGTGATTCGTTTGTATCCAAAATATACAATTCCAGTGGGCAAGCCTAAACTAAAAAAGGGTTGAATCAAAATAATTTCTTGTAAGGTTTTCTTTCTTTCAGAGGACAATATGAATGTTTTATCATCTTCCATCAACACATTAAAAGGCTTATATGATATATCCGCCGTAGAAGTAGGCCAGCATTTTTATTTGAAACTAGGTGGTTTCCAAGTCCATGCCCAAGTACTTATTACTTCTTGGGTTGTAATTGCTATCTTATTAAGTTCCGCCATTGTAGCTGTTCGGAATCCGCAAACCATCCCTAGTGACGGTCAGAATTTCTTCGAATATGTCCTTGAATTTATTCGAGATGTGAGCAAAACTCAAATTGGAGAGGAATATGGTCCATGGGTTCCTTTTATTGGAACTATGTTTCTATTTATTTTTGTTTCGAATTGGTCAGGGGCGCTTTTACCTTGGAAAATCATACAGTTACCTCATGGAGAGTTAGCCGCACCCACAAATGATATAAATACTACCGTTGCTTTAGCTTTACTTACGTCAATTGCATATTTTTATGCGGGTCTTAGCAAAAAAGGATTAGGTTATTTCGTTAAATACATTCAACCAACTCCAATTCTTTTACCCATTAATATTTTAGAAGATTTCACAAAACCTTTATCGCTTAGCTTTCGACTTTTCGGAAATATATTAGCGGACGAATTGGTAGTTGTTGTTCTTGTTTCTTTAGTACCTTCAGTGGTTCCTATACCTGTTATGCTCCTTGGATTATTTACAAGCGGTATTCAAGCTCTTATTTTTGCAACGTTAGCTGCGGCTTATATAGGCGAATCCATGGAGGGGCACCATTGACTAAGTTTCGAAATCGTCTTTATTTTTGAACTTAGTGCAAGGCAATCCATGCCTTTCTCAAGATAATTTACTTATATGGACATAAATATACACATATTTAGACAAAAAGGTCTATACGATCTAGAGGAAGAATCAAAAGGATTACGATATTGGCGGATTGTCAAAGTCAAAAAAAGGGGGGGAAGAGATCGAAAAGATCTTTTTCCTAAAATGTGTTTGCCCTATTTCTATCTCCTTCCAATAAATATTCTCTTGATATTGTCTTGATTGTTTTGTTCATTCAATTCCAATCTTAGGAGTCATAATCTGAATGAGAATTCTTTATTTGTTTACGATGCTAAAACTAAAAAAAAAAAGAAAAAAAAAATAAGGGGGTTCCATGCAGTGATTCTCATTTCAGTCGACTTTATTCAATTCAACGATTGACCAAAAGAAAAGAATAATAAATAATAAATTACATGAACTTAGATCAATCAAAGATTTCTATTTCTATGCAATGATTCAGACTAATGAATTCGCCCTTTTAGATTGATTGTATCTATGTGTGGGATTATACGAAATAAAAATAAAAGGAAGAAAGCAAAGAGTTTCTAAAAAATGAGATTCAGAAAAAAAAATGGGTTGTTTAAGAGAGTGAGATCCAACTGGATGTATGGAATATATATAAAGGTTCGGAGCAAAGAAAGAAATGGAAAAAAGTTGTATGAATTCACAAAAAATCCGCGGATAGGAATTTAAAAAATAGATAGCGAAGTGATTCTGATGATTCAATAAGATTATTACTTCACTTCAATTCAGAGCTCTTAGTTGCGTTACTTTGACTGGAAAAATCTTATCGGTGCAATAAATAATTAAGTCATAATTTAGTGGTTGATTGTATCATTAACCATTTCTTTTTTCTTTTGCGAGGAACTTATCATGAATCCATTGATTTCTGCCGCTTCTGTTATTGCTGCTGGGTTGGCTGTTGGGCTTGCTTCTATTGGACCTGGGATTGGTCAAGGTACTGCTGCAGGCCAAGCTGTAGAAGGTATCGCGAGACAGCCCGAGGCGGAGGGAAAAATACGAGGTACTTTATTGCTTAGTCTGGCTTTTATGGAAGCTTTAACAATTTATGGACTGGTTGTAGCATTAGCACTTTTATTTGCAAATCCTTTTGTTTAATTTTCGATTTGTGTAGAATCCCATAAAAAAGAAAAAATACGTATTTTTCTTTTTTATTGCCTTAGACTTACTGCTTGCTTTTTTCGAATTCTATCAGGATTTCACCCTACAACTACCTACTTTCGTTTTCTTGCGACAATTTCCCCCGGGAAGGACTGATTGGGGGATGGGGAATTAGTA